GATTATTTTTTAGAAAAAAAAGAGAATAGATCTTCCATTTTTCTACCACATATCCTATTTTGACACCAAGAAATGAGGTTTTTTCAAGAAATGTATTGTCACAAATTCATTTGTTTTTCATTAACAAAAATTTTATTTGCGCTTAGATCCAAATTTAGATATTGTGGGAGACCCTAATAGGGTTAGGGTCTTTGACTGGATGGCTGGAAAAGGCTCAAAAACGAGGAAATGGGGGTAAGCCTGATTTATGTCGACTATCCACGAATTTCAATGTGTGAATCGAGGGTTCATACTGTAAAACTTATCTGATTTTGTCAATTGTTATAATTTTTTATCGAGGAAATCACGCATTTTCTAGGATATTATTTTTCAGGATCTTATCGAAAACTTACAGCAGCCTGCCAAACAAAAGCTAAGAGAAAAAAAAGCACAGGTATGACTGGCATAACATCTACGATTGGATTCAAAAAAGCATAGGCTTCGGGCAATTTGCCGAAGAAAAAACTACTCGAATAAAGGGGCGAATTAATACAAATACAGATCAAACTAACGATATTAAGCATAACAGACATTTTGTTCTTGGAGATAATTGCATTTTGGTTGCATTTTTGATATAAGGAAAAAGAAAGTAAATAAGGTAGACAAAAAATCCTTCTTTTTCTTTGAATCCATCCAACCAAAAATCCTCCAATTCTCAAAGGAGAATAGAAGAAACGATACTTTCATACAATATCTTAATTGAATTCTATGTAATGATCAATAAATTCAGTTGAATTCTGTATCTATATGTATCAAAATTCTAGTACCGGCCTATTCTATTATTCTATAGATATAGAAGATCTATATTCTATAGATATGGAATCTATCTAGATATTTTTTTGGGCTGGAGTTGACAAACAACCAATAACAATATTATATTTTCTTAGTGTCGATTAGAAATGGAAATGGGGCGTGGCCAAGTGGTAAGGCAACGGGTTTTGGTCCCGCCATTCGGAGGTTCGAATCCTTCCGTCCCAGCACGGATCCATTTCTCCATTATTCCCATATAAGCCCTATCATAATATAAAAAGGAAGTGGGGGGTGGATAGCAGTTAATCTATATTACTTTAAACATCTGTGTCTGTTCGAATTTCATTAACAAATGATCAAGTCCCATATTCTATAGTAGATATAAAACATCTATAACAAACAGTGACAACAGTTCCGTCTATCTGATAGATAGGAGAAACCTTACCTATTTTTTGAGATTTTGATTTTCGTAATCTGATTAAAAGAATCAAAATTCAAATATTAACTTACATTATTTTTTTATACATCTCATGAAAAAAAGGATTTCTTTCTATTATCTATTTTATATATATTCTATTAGTATTAGTCTGTTAAATATGTTAAAAATGTTGTCTTGCTAGGATTTTTTCAGAAAAATCTTGTTTCATGTATCATATATTCATATATAGAAGAAAAGTGTAGATTGCGATGTCTATGGACGGCTGAACCGATGACTATTCATGATTCCATAATTGAATCAATTCCATACCGGTTCCAAATTAGAGGAATGTTATGGTAAAACTTCGTTTGAAACGATGTGGTAGAAAGCAACGTGCGACTTGAAGGACACGACCCGTTGTGGATTTTTACATCCACCATTTTCGATTTGTCTAGAAATGAGGTGCTCTTGGCTCGACATTGTTTGTTCTGTTACACTTGAACCCTTCATTTTTTGTCGGGTTGTAAATAGTCCATTATGGAGCTCGAACCGAAAGTATTAATTCATTTCTCAGGGGCAAGGATCTAGGGTTAATGCCAATCAACTGGAACAACTTCGTAAATATATGGAAAATCGAAAGGATCCAATTTGAGCAAGTTTCCAATTCAAAAGCAAAACTTGTTGAAATTGATCCAAATTTTTCGATTCAACGTGTATCATACTAGAATCAACCGTCCATAGGATTCTTTGATAGAAAGAAATAAAAAAGGGTATGTTGCTGCCACTTTGAAAAGATTAAGAAACACCGAAGTAATGTCTAAACCCAATGATTAAAAATAGGAATAAAGGGTTTAAAAACAAGGAAACACCCTTTTAGTTGTTAATTCTTTCGATAGTCTCAATAACTGAATCCGACTAAAGAATCCAAATAGAATTTGAAATAGTTTAACCGGGATAAACGAAAGGGAGTAAAGACTACTCAATAAATGAAATTCACTAAAGATTTTTCTTTGAGAGTTATCCGACTTGAGTTATGAGTACGAGCGGTTTCTTTTTCATTTTTCAGGAAGAAAAAGACTGGAATCGTAGTCTAATTGATTTTATAGGCCCATTTGTTATTTAATTTATTAGAATTGGATACATAACATAGACAAAACTTCCAATTAAATCATTTTTTCTCGAGCCGTACGAGGAGAAAACTTCCTATACGGTTCCAGGGGGGGTATTGTTCATCTATATCTATCCCAATGAGCCGTCTATCGAATCGTTGCAATTGATGTTCGATCCCGAAGA